GCCAAAAAGTGACAAGATAACATTTCCATTTATTCATAAAAAGAGACGTCCCTTTTGAAGCCAGAATGCATTTTCTTTGATATCTAACATAATGCATGCAAGGTTCTTGGACCAACCAAAGGTTCACCTGACAATCCGTAACCTTAAGAAGGACGCTCCCCAGACATTCTATTTTTCCATAGAAATAGATTCGTTCAAGAAGAACTCCAAAAGATGTTGATTGTAAATGAGAAGATTGGTTACGTAAAAATACGAAAATGGATTCGTATTCACATACATAAGAATTATATAAGAATAAAAAGAATCTTTGATTTCGTTTTAAACCGGCTTTCTTTGAAGTACTAAGACTCCAATACTCGTTGAGAAAGAATCGTAAGAAATGCAAAGAAGGGGCATCTTTTACCCAATAGCGAAGGGTTTGCACCAAGATTTCTACATGGACAGGGTAGGGGATTAGGATATCTAACACAAAATCGAAATGTGAAAAATTGTCTTCTAAAAAGGGAAATATTGAATGAATGGATCGTAAATTCTGAGATTTGACTATCTTTTGCCTTTTCCCTTCTAGAGAAGATATTAATCGTAGAGAAAATGGAATTTCCACAATAAATGAAAACCCCTCTGATAGGATTTGAGAATACAAATCCTTGTTGCGGCCCCAAAATGGATTTTTCCTCAAATCATTCGTAGAAATCAGAAAGTGGTTCTGTTTATACATTCGAGTAATTAACCGTTTCACAATCAGTAAACTGGATTTATTCTCAGAATCCCGATTTTCTGACAAAAAGGATCGACTCAAACTACGATCATGAGCAAATGCATAAATATACTCCTGAAAAATAAGTGGATATAGAAAGTCCTGTTGTCGAGATCTCTCTAACTGTAAATCTCTTTGGATTTCCTCCATTTGAAATTCGATTGGAATCAAAGGTAGTTTAGGGGGTTATCAAATGCTACATAGTACGATACAGTCAAAACGGGGTATTCTTTATCTACTAAGAAAAAATACCTCGAACTTATCAACAGATTCTCTGCCCTTTCTTTTTTCCATTTCATTTAGTCTATGTTATAGGATAAGAAGATGGTTAGAAATCTTTTATTTTTTAAACCTAATCGCTCTTTTGATTTCGGAAAAATTCGTTATCAATATACTGCTTCTTTTACACACACCTCCATTCCATAATATAGAATGCCAATAGTTAGGATTCAGTAAAAAAAGATAGAATCCACTCGTGGGAGAAGAAGCTCTTCCCGTATCAGGCACTAATCTACTTTTAACGTCTAATTAGATCGGGAAATTATTCCAATTAAGAACAAAAGCTGGTTGCTTTTTCTTTATAATAAAAAATTGAAGCCTGGGGCCATATCCATTTATTCATTCGACCCAACTTTCTTTTGTTCCATTCCAAGAATTTCAACAGGGTTTTCTACCGATCCTATAAAAATGAAATACGCTTGGAACTATCCATTGATACGACATGCTATTTTTTCCATCCATTCCCTTTCAGGATCAGTCGCGGTCTTCCAAACTTTTCCAATGGTATGGACGAATTTCTCGCTTCATCTATATGTGTAAAAGATTCTAGCCGCACTTAAAAGCCGAGTACTCTACCGTTGAGTTAGCAACCCGAATAAAAGAGAAATGAAAAAAAAATGTAGTTTTCAACTCAGGGATGTTATAGATACACTATAAAAATAAAAAATCAATCAAGTTGAATTGAAACAAAGAGAAAGGAGATGAACTAATAAAATCATTCAACAAATAAAAAAAAACAGATCATTTGAATTTGGTAAAAAAACCTATGGGACGGAAATAAATGGACCCCTTCTCACTTATCAAGATGAATTATATTTGTTCGATACACTGTTGTCAATATAAAAAAAATGGTGAAAAAAGAATAAACTGGAATAAAGAAAAAGAAATTGCATTTTATTTGAAAAAATAATAAAACGAATTTAACAATCCAATAATATTCAACCTCTATTAGCACTACATATCTAATCTACATATTGTATAGATAGATACAATAAAAAATATAAATGGAAGAAAAAAATCGTTGCATAATAGATGGATTTCATCAATCTAAGTGGAATAAGTAAAGTAGATTTCTTTCGGTTAGTGGAGTTCTAATGAAAACCGCACAATTGAAGGAAATGTCCCGATTTTTTATTTCTCGTATCAAGTTTTTTCGTTCTAGACCGTCAGATTCAATGGAAGCAATGATAAATAGATACGAATAGAACAGAAAAAGGGGGGTCAAAAAAACAAGTATAGAAAAACTATAGAAAATTCTATACAAGTTGGTACCCCCCTTGGTATTACTTTAATTTAATTTCGTTTGATTGGACGGAAGTTCCTTAAAAACTTCCGCTTTCTTTAAAAGATTATGAACAGTTACTGTGGGTTGAGCCCCTATTTCGAGGAAATATAGAATAGCAGGAACATTTAAATAAGTTTGGTTCTTTATTGGATCATAAAACCCCAGTGTTCTAAGGTCTTTTCCTTCTCTGCGAGATCGAACATCAATTGCAACAATTCGATAGACGGCTCATTGGGATAGATATAGATGAACAGGACCCCCCCTAGAACCGTATAAGAAGTTTTCTCTTCGTACGGCTCGAGAAAAAATGATTGAATTAAAAGTTTTGTCTATGTATATATACAATTCGAATATTCTAATAAATCAATGACAAAAGAGCCTATAACATAGACTATACTATGATTTCAGTCTTTTTTATTTGCAGGAAGAAAATAAAAAAGAAACCATTCGTACTCATAACTCAAGTTAGATAATTTTCCAAGAAAATCTTTAGTAAATTTCATTTATTGAGCGGTCTTTACCCCGCTTTCTTTGTCTCGTTTAAAATTCGATTTAGATTCTTGAGTTTGATCCAATTCTTGAGACTAGCGAGACAATTCAAACGGCATTTCCTTGTTTTTGGATCCTTAATTTTTGATTTTAAATCATTGGGTTTAGACATGACTTCGGTGCTTCTTTTCTTAATGCTTTCAAAATGGCAGCAACATACCCCTTGTTGATTAAAGAATCATACGGACAGTTGATTCCCCGTGATACACTTTGAATCCAAAAAGTTTGATCAATTGCAACAAGTTTTTTTTATTGCAAACTTGTTTGAATCGGATCCTTCATATTTGGAATATATTATATGGAAGAAGATATATTTACGAAGTTGTTCGGATTGATTGACATTAACCCTAGATTCTTGACCCCGAAAAAGAACTGAATCCTTTTCTACTCGAGCTCCATCGTGAACTATTAACAACTCCCCCAAAAGGAAGGGTTCTAATGTAAAAACAATGTCGAGACAAGAGCACCTTCATCATTTATTACTAGATAAATGGAAAATGGTGGATGAAAAAATCCACAAAGGATCATGTCCTTCAAGTCGCACGTTGCTTTCTACCACATCGTTTCAAACGAAGTTTTACCATAACATTCCTCTTATTTGGAACTGAATTGATTCAATCGTGGAATCATGAATAGTCATTGGTTGAGTTGTACATAGCCGTCGTACTCTAGATCTTATATTTTCTATGTATGTGTAACTTCTATATAGGAGATATGTGTAATATGGGTAGTGGAATTATTTTTCTGAAAAAGTCTTAGCATGACAGCAGCTTTAACATACCTAAATCTATTTTTAGATAAAAAAATAGAATAGAAAGAAGTAGAAATCTAGAATCTATAAATATAAACAAATAACGTTTTGAATCTTCATCTTCAAGTGATTGATATAGAATAGATTCCACCTTTTCTACTTTTTGAATCCTAGAAATTCCATTCTTGTGATTGAACTAAAACGACACGTACCATATAACCATAACCCTATAGATAAGCTAAACATTTCTTCATTTTAAATGGATTTTGGTTAACATATTTTCAATACTAATCTTTTCATAAAGTGCAAAAAAATAGGGGATAAGATAAACCACCCCCCGCCCCAATCATTTCATCGATTTCCAACTCTGCATTTGAACTAAATACGAAATACCAAAAAAATGGATATGCTCTGGGACGGAAGGATTCGAACCTCCGAATAGCGGGACCAAAACCCGTTGCCTTACCACTTGGCCACGCCCCATTTCCATTTTAAATTCACACTAAAAAACAATAGTCTTGTTATTGATTTTTTGTCAACTCCAGTCCAAAGATCTATATATCTATAGAATATACTGGTATTAGGATTTTGACACATATTATCATAAATTATAGATATTATTATCTATATATAGAATATAATTGAATTTATTGATCATTACATAGAATTCAATTAAGATATTCTATGAAAGTATGATTCCTTCTATTCTCCTTTGAGAATTGGAGGATTTTTGATTGGGTGGATTTCAAGAAAAAGAAAGAAGGATTTTTTGTATACCTTACCGACTTTCTTCCTTTTTCCGTATCTCAAAAACTCAATCAAATTGCAATTATCTCCAAGAAAAAAATGTCTGCTATGCTTAATACCGCAAGTTTGATCTGTATTAATTCTGCCCTTTATTTGAGTCCTTTTTTCTTCTTCGGCAAATTGCCTGAAGCCTATGCTTTTTTGAATCCAATCGTAGATATTATGCCAGTCATCCCTTTGTTTTTTTTGCTCTTAGCTTTTGTTTGGCAAGCTGCTGTAAGTTTTCGATGAAATCTTTAATAAAAATATCCTAGAAAATGAATGCATTATTTTTCGCGAAAAATTGCTAACAACTGCAAAAATAAGATAGTCTGAACCTTAGATTCGGACACTAAAATTATTGGATAGTCGCCAAAACTCTGGTTTACCCGTATTTCCTCATTTGAAATCCTTTATTCATTCCAGGGAAAGACCCTAACCCCATTAGGGTCTCCCACAACATCTAATTTGAATAGGAAAGTATTTTTTTACTGAAAAAAATACGATTTCTTGGTTTCAAAATAGGATATGTGGTAGAAAAATGGAAGATCTATTCTCTTTTTTTTTTTTCAAAAAAACTATCTTGGAGATTG